ATAAGACAGTACCTGAAGGTTCACAATCGGCCGAATTTTTATTCCATAAGGGTTTATTCGATTCAATCGTACCACGTAATCTTTTAAAAGGCGTTTTGAATGAGTTACTTCAGCTCCACGATTTCTTTCCTTTGAATCCTAAATCAAGTAGAGCCTTAACGTAATTCTTAATTAAAGTTAATTAAATTGAAATTAGTTAATTTTTTTTCGGGCGAGCGGGTATTTTTTTTATGTGACAAATGCATTTTTATGTGACATAAGAGTAAATTGTAGAAAGAATCATTCAGATAATTTTTTGCCGATATTCGCTCTTTTTTCTAGCAACAAGAAAAAAGAGTGAATTCTTTTTTACGTGAAAAATAAGTTCGGCAAGGTGAAATGGTAAATAATAAATAAAATGAATTTCATCTTCGTTTCTTACTTACTTTTCTTACTTACTTCTGCATAAAAAAATCGAAAAAAAAAAATAGAGTCTCATATATTTATATATATATCGCGAGACTCCCCCCCTTTTTTTTTGCTAAAAACAAAAAATACCAACTTTTCGGTCGGATTCGATATTGTAACGAAGTATTCGGGAATTTAGAAGCCTAAAAACTCGTTATTCTTTATTTTACTAAAAAAAAAGATAATATAAAGAAGAATAACAAATAGGTGGATTATCATATATATGTCATGTAGAAATACGAATAAGTTACTTAATTAGTTCGATACTCTTTGCACTTTATTTTAATAGAATTATCTATGTTATATATGTTCATTTAGATATACTTATTATAATTTTATTATATACACATCTTAGTGATTCTAAAATTATCTTTGTAATAATTACTAAATAAACTAATTACTATTAGTAATATTTAAAATAATTACTAAATAGATAAATTAGTAATATAAGAATTCTTAATAGTAATATAAGAATTCTTAAGATATAATAATTAATAAGATAAGAATTAATACGAAATAAGAGAAAGAATTCGTATTCTGAAATATTAATATAAATTAAATATTAATTATAAATTGAATATTAATTAAAGAATACTAAAAATAGAAATAGAATATAGAAATCTAATAGTCGAAATACAAAATAGAAATTTAATAGAATATTTATTTCTAAGCTAGAATATTTCGAAATATTTAATTAATATTTATTTAAATTAATATTTATTTAATAGTATTCATATTTGAATAATATTAATATAATTTAATATTTATTTAATAATATTAAATAATTAATATTTAATTGATTGCATTTTTAGAGAATTTCTTATTTAATTATTTACTTATTTAATTATTTACTTATTTAATTATTTAAGAGAATATTAATATAAAAAGAAATAATAATATAACAATCGAAAAATATGTATAATTAGAATAGATTATTAAATAGTTAATAAAAAAGTTTATTAATAAATAATCTAACATAATAATCTATTTAATAATACTATGCCAAAATGAATATTCAAAATAAAAAAAAAATATTCTAATAATTAGAATATAAATATTCTAATCTAAATATAATAATATAAAAATTCCAATTTCGAAGCAAAAAATATTAGAAGAACAAATAAACAGGTACAAATATTAAATTGAGGTGCCCATTCTATGACAATTCTCAACAACTTACCCTCCATTTTTGTCCCTTTAGTGGGCTTAGTATTTCCGGCAATTGCAATGGCTTCTTTATCTCTTCATGTTCAAAAAAACAAGATTTTTTAGATCGGATGGAAGTAGATTTCATTTATTTATTTTTCAAGGCCTAGACTTAGATCCTAATACAGATATCTAGTTAGTCTAATATGATTTAATATGATATAACATATTCTATATGTGTAGATAGGAGATCATAGTATGAGGCTACTTTTTTGTTAATCTAAGCTAAGGAATTTGATGAATTCCTCCTAAAGATTCACATCAAAATAGTGCGAGTTGATGGAAATTACTTCGGAAACAAAAAAAAAACAGAAAGGCAAATCAAATGGGCTAGTCTCCCACTTCCAATAAAAAGCAACTGGATCTAGTATGAGTTGGCGATCAGAACATATATGGATAGAACTTATAGCGGGGTCTCGAAAAATAAGTAATTTCTGCTGGGCTTTTATACTTTTTTTAGGTTCGTTGGGTTTCTTATTGGTTGGAATTTCAAGTTATCTTGGAAAAAGTTTCATATCTTTATTTCCCTCTCAGCAAATACTTTTTTTTCCACAAGGGATCGTGATGTCTTTCTATGGGATCGCTGGTCTATTTATTAGTTGTTATTTGTGGTGCACAATTTTGTGGAATGTGGGTGGGGGTTATGATCGATTCGATAGAAAAGAAGGAATAGTATGTATTTTTCGATGGGGATTTCCAGGAAAAAATCGTCGGATCTTACTCCGATTCCTTATGAAAGACATTCAGTCTATTAGAATAGAAGTTAAAGAAGGTATTTACGCTCGGCGTATCCCTTATATGGAAATAAGAGGCCGAGGGACTGTTCCTTTGACTCGTACTGATGAGACTTTGACTCCACGAGAAATTGAGCAAAAAGTCGCGGAATTGGCCTATTTTTTGCGTGTACCAATTGAAGTATTTTAAAATGAGCTGAAGAATGAACATTTTCGTAGCAGGAACGAAAAAATCAAAGAGTCTTCTTTTTTTTATAGCAAAACTTATATAGCATAACTTAACTGGAATTTCTTCACAATATTGATGAACTAAAGAATATATATATTATATAGATATATGTATCCGGAACAATTCCAATTAGAAAATCAAACTCAAACTGTTTTATCTGCAAATTTTTTTATGCGTATGTAAATTCACTAAATCCAGTAACACAACAAGTAAGAAATCAAAATAAGAGATTCAGCTCATAGATCAAAATAAAGCATTTAATAAAATAGAAAGAAATTATCTTTTTTTTTATGTTCAATATTTGAAATTGATAGGTTACATATTGATAGATTCTATCTTGGAAATTATCTCTACTTTCTTTTGTCATTTGTCAGTCCAGATTTCTTTTTATCTTTTTTTGCCCTCCTTAACGAGCAAAGGGCTGGACCACTTAGATTAGAATGATAAGCTTTCTGTCTTATTTTTCTTTTGCCACTCATTTTTTATTATCCCATCACAATATTCTTCATAAATCTTTCTTAATTATTCGTAATTATTCATGAGGGATATGGGGAAATTGACCATTTTTTTTCGAAATATTTGTTTTGTTGATAGAACGGGATTTTTTTATCTCTAAATCCGAATTTTCAGTCGCTCTTAGGATATATTTATCGAAAAGGGTGGATTGCTTCGAAATTGAACAATTGAGATATCTAAAAAGAATCCTTTTTTCTTCCTTTGTGTACTCGTTTTATTGTTTTTAGGTTATTTTTTTTTTGTATTCTTTGATCTTTCAAAATTCAAGGAATAACCACTGGCTTACAAATAAACAAATAAAACAAATAAAAAGAGGGACTAGATTTATAAATTCGAAGCCTTCTAATAGAACTTAGGCTTGATAGAAATATTAGATCATATAGAATCGATAAATGAGGTGCGTTCATTAAAAATTCACATATGAAAAATGGAAAAAAAAACATTTATTCCCCTTCTATATCTTATATATATAGTTTTTTTTCCCTGGTGGATCTCCTTTTTATTTAAAAAAAGTTTTGAATCTTGGGTTATTAATTGGTGTAATACTAGTAAATCTGAAATTTTTTTAAATGATATCCAAGAAAACTTTTTTCTAGAAAAATTCATAGAATTAGAGGAGCTCACTCGCTTGGACGAAATAATAAAAGAATATCCGGAAATACATCTACAAAAGTTTCCTATCGAAATCCAGAAACAAACGATACAATTGATCAAGATACACAATGAGGATCATATCGATACGATTTTGCACTTCTCGACAAATATAATCTCTTTCCTTATTGTAAGTGGTTATTCTATTCTAAGTAATGAAGAACTTTTTTTTCTTAATTCTTGGGTTCAAGAATTCCTATATAACTTAAGTGACACAATAAAAGCTTTTTCCATTCTTTTATTAACCGATTTATGTATAGGATTCCATTCACCCCACGGTTGGGAACTAATGATTGGTTCTGTTTATAAAGATTTTGGATTTGCTCATAATGATCAAATTATATCTGGACTGGTTTCCACTTTTCCAGTCATTATCGATACAATTTTGAAATATTGGATTTTCCGTTATTTAAATCGTGTATCTCCGTCACTTGTAGTGATTTATCATTCAATGAATGACTGACAAATGATCCAAAAATCCAATTCGAATCTTTGTTATTTTATACATAAGCAAAATATTCAAAAGCTTACTTTATTTTCTTTATATTATTTTATCTTTACTGTAATATTCTTCTTTACTAATTTTCTCTTATTGTTATTGAATTTCTTTTTTTTTTCTATACATAAGAGCCAAGCCAAGGGATTCTCTTCCTATATCTTATTTTTTAGTAATAATTTTTCAGTAACGACCAGTATCGTGGATAGGGAACTATACTAGCGACCTACCTAATTTTATTGTAGAAATTTTCAGGATCAATGATTCGACCATGCAAACTCGAAAAACCTTTTCTTGGGTAAAGGAAGAGATTACTTATTCGATTTCCGTATCACTTATGATATGTATAATAACTTGGGCATCTATTTCAAATGCATATCCTATTTTTGCACAGCAGGGTTATGAAAACCCACGCGAAGCAACTGGCCGTATTGTATGTGCCAATTGTCATTTAGCTAATAAACCGGTAGATATTGAGGTTCCACAAGCGGTACTTCCTGATACTGTATTTGAAGCAGTTGTTCGAATTCCTTATGATATGCAACTGAAACAAGTCCTTGCTAATGGAAAAAAGGGGGCTTTGAATGTGGGGGCGGTTCTTATTTTACCTGATGGGTTTGAATTAGCCCCTTCTAATCGTATTTCGCCAGAGATGAAAGAAAAGATAGGAAATCTGTCGTTTCAGAGTTATCGTCCCACTAAAAAAAATATTCTTGTGATA